CTCCCCCTCCAAGAACCGTATATGAGAATTTCACCTCGTACGGCTCAAACAGAAACACCCCAATACTAGTTCTACCGGATATGTGTAAAAGTTTGAAACTTTTTAATTCTATGATTCCATTTTTTATGAAAATACGAAAGAATAAAAATCCGAAAGAACTTTCTTGTGGTTATAATGCCAAAATATCAAGCCGGCTCATTCGTCTTTATGTTGATGATTCTAGGCCTCTTGAATCTTCTATTTACCTATTATGATTATTGTTTTGTTATTATTATTATTTGTTGTGTGTAATACGACTGACCCTTTTTCTTTATTATTGATAGGAATTCTCTTGTTAAGACCCCGTGAATCAATTAAAACCTCAGATTCATACTAGAACCACGATGATTCAATAAAACCCTTTCAGACTAATTGCAAAAATTCCTTGAGTAAGAACCGTTGGATCATCACTTATTTAATGAATAAATATAATGACTAAAAATCAAAAGAAGCCTTTGTCTTTTGATCAAAATAAGCGGGGGTTTGAAAGAATAAAAATCTTTTTATAACTCATAAATCTAACAAAAAAAAAATGGGAGCCCGGCCGGGTGGTCTGAATATTAAGTATGAATCATAGTTCTAATACTTTGTATTCTATTTGATACATTTCGTGCTTCAGATACTCAAAATGAATATCCGACGAAGTCAAACCATCTCTATCAAAATGACAGACTCATTTTCTGTACTATCTATAGGATCCATTATAACAATATAACAAGTCACACACTCATATTCCGGAAATACAGAAACAAAGAAATTCCACGGTCAAACTACCAAAATAGAATGGGATAAAAATCAGAGACCTAACTGCTTCACTTTGTATTAAATATTGAAAAGTTAGTTCATAGTTTTTATGAATCTAATTGATTGAAATTCCGTCCAGTAAAATGGAAGAATTATAAATTTCCAAAATAATAGATAGGAATACCGCAAAAAGGGCCATTGCGAAACCCATCAAAAGAGTAGTTCCCCACCCAGGAGCTACTTTACCATATTCTGAATTCAATGGTTTCAATAAACTCCCTACAAGAGTTTGTCTTGGACGAGATTTAGAACCGCCCTCAACGGTTTGTGTAGACATAAAACCCTATTTCTTATTCATTGAGATATGTTGACTTTATATACCATTCCGTTGTAAATAAATGATCATAGATCCATTGTGGTCTTGAAACTATAATAAGAATGGAAACAGCAACCTTAGTAGCCATCTTTATATCCGGTTTACTTGTAAGTTTTACTGGGTACGCCTTATATACTTCTTTTGGGCAACCCTCTCAACAACTAAGAGATCCATTCGAGGAACACGGAGACTAGTTGAAGTAATGAGCCTCCCAATATAAATATTGGGAGACTCATTACTTTCAATTGAGATAATGAGAAATCATTTCACTTTTTAGTTGGAACTTTAGGCGGTTCTCGAAAAAAGATAGCGAAAAAAATTATTCCTAGAGTTGAGACTAGGAGGAATGTATAAACCAATGCTTCCATAGATTCGATCGTGGTTTAACAATTATAACTTCCATACCTGTTTATTGGGAATTGTCTTCCGGATAAAGAAAGAGCAAGAGTCAAAGAAAAGGCAGCGATTCAAATCAAGGTTTATCCGGTACCCTATAGCAAAATCAAATCACAAAACGAAAGATTAAAAATAACAAAACAATATTGTATTAGACTACTTGTCTTCTTGTAGTTGGATCTCCAAGTTTTTGGAATGCTCCAAATTCCACTTGAGCATCCAAATCTGGATCAATACCAGCAAAAACGTCTCTGAACAAGGTTCGAGAACCATGCCAAATGTGTCCGAAGAAAAAGAGCAGAGCAAATGAAGCATGTCCAAAAGTAAACCAACCCCTCGGGCTGCTACGAAAAACACCATCTGATTTCAAAGTAGCACGATCTAATTCAAAAATTTCACCCAATTGAGCACGTCTAGCATATTTTTTCACAGTAGCAGGATCACTATAACTCACCCCATTGAGTTCACCGCCATAGAACTCAACAGTTACACCTACTTGTTCGACACTATATTTCGATTCTGCCCTTCTAAAAGGAACATCAGCTCTAACAATTCCGTCTCCGTCTACCAAAACAACTGGAAATGTTTCAAAAAAAGTAGGCATACGACGTACAAAAAGTTCACGCCCTTCTTTATCTCTAAAGATAGGGTGTCCTAACCACCCAACAGCGATTCCATCCCCGTTATCCATTGAGCCCGCTCTGAATAATCCCCCTTTTGCCGGATTATTTCCGATGTAATCATAAAAAGCTAATTTTTCAGGAATTTTAGACCAAGCTTCAGATATACTTTGATTTTCGGCTAGTCCAGCACCAACTCTTCGATATATTTCTTGTTGGAAGTATCCTTGATCCCATTGATAACGAGTGGGACCAAATAATTCAATGGGGGTTGTTGCCGAACCATACCACATAGTTCCAGCAACTACAAAAGCTGCAAAAAAGA